ATTTTTGGTGTAATTAAGGCACGTTAAATTTTGAATTTAAAAGAAGTAAATCTTTTTGCTAAAATTAATAAAAGTAAAATACTACATAATTTATCCTATCAAGATAATCCTTTAATCAGGCATTTTATTTTCATTAAAAAATGTTACTTTTTTTTAAAAATAGTATCTCATTTAAAAGAATTGGGAGCAAACATCCACAAATCACATTTAATTTAATGTATTGAATATTTAGCTCTTTAGAGCAAGCTTTTGTTGAATTACATTTTTGTTACATAGCTATCTGAGAGAGTTTTAGAATTAAAGAAGCCATTTCTAAAAATAGGAAAGGAGATTTAATGGTTTACTTGCGTAAACTTTAAAATTTATCATATTTATATATTTATATATAAATGTTAACAACGGGAATGAAATTTATATAATACCCTTTCTATTTTTAGGGGGTTAAAAACTAAAAATAGAAAAGGTAGTAGTATTTATATAGTAAGAAATATTTAGAATTTAAAGCTCTTTATGTTAAGAATTCAAAGTTTAAGAATAGAAGATAGATTTAAATTTTTGAAATTCAAAAATAGGTTTTAATAAAATTCCGGCTAAGCCTGTGCCAGCCGCCGCGGTTATACAGGCGGGGTGAAAATATTTTTTTTAAAAAATTAATAAATTTTTTTAAATAGTTAAAATTAGGTGAAATTATTTTAAAAGGTTATTTTTTTGAATTTTAAAAATTTGTTTTAAGACTAGGATTAGATACCCTATTATAAAATAGAGTTAAATTGAGAGTAATTTGAAGGTTATGAAATCAAAAAATTTTGGCGGTATTTTAAGCTTTTTAAAGGAATTTATTCTATAATTGATAAGACTCAAAAATCTTACTTAGTTTAGTTAATCAGTTTGTATATCGCTATCATTAAATAATATTGTTAAATTATTATTAAAATTAATTTTTTTAAGAATGTTAGGTCAAAATGCAGCTTAAAGCTAAGGTTGAAATAAATTACGTTAATTTTTATTGGAATAAGGTGAAATTTAGGTATAGGATTTAAAAGTAAATTAAAGTTATAATATTTAATTGAAAAAAGCTCTGAAATATGCACATATCGCCCGTCACTCTCAGTAATGAGATAAGTCGTAACAAAGTAAAGGTACCGGAAGGTGTTTTTTAGGATGAAATCATTAGATATTTCATTTACAATGAAAATTAGCTTTTTTTTTTGCCGTTCTAATTTTAATGTTGAAATTGTTTAATGTTGAATAAATTAGGAATTTTGTTTAAAAAGAATTGATTTTAAATTTTAAACTATAAAGAATAGTACTGTGAAGGATTTTTTAAAATTTTGAAAATAAAATTTTCAAAAAGTAAATTATTAATTGTACCTTTTGTATTAGGGTTTAATAAAAAAAATTATTGTTATATTTTTCCCGAAATAATTTGAGCTACTAATTTAGGGGATTTAAAGGTTTAAATTTAAAATTAATTTTTTAGTAGAAATGAAATTTTATTCGAAATTTGTGATATCTGGTTAAAAAGAAAAAGTTATACACTTTTTTGTAAAGAGAATTAATTGAGAAGTTTTACAATTTTTTTTTTTAGGGATAAGCTTAGAAATGTTATATAAATTATATAGAATTTTTTAAAAAGTTTAAAATTTACTAAAATTTTGTAATAAAAAAATTTTATTAACTTTAATTTTATTAAAAAGATTGTTTTTATTAATGTTTTTGAAAAGGAATAATGTTAAAATTAGTATAAAGATTTTTAAAGTTTTTTAAAGTTTTTAAATTAAATTTAAAATTGAAAGGGTTTTTAGTAAATTATGAATTCGGCAAAAAAAATTTCTGAATGTTTATCAAAAACATTGCACTTTGAAATTATGAAGTGTAAAGTCTGCTCAATGTAAAATAAATTGCTGTGGTATTATGACTATACGAAGGTATTGAAATAAGGTTTTAATTGAGCGCTAAGAGAATGGCTTAACAGGGATTGACTTTATTGTTTATTAATTTAAAAGTTAATTTAAAAATGAAAAAGTTTTTATAAAATTTTGGGACAAGAAGACCCTATGAATTTTTTAAAAATTTACTTTTTAAAAATTTTTTAAGAAAAGAAAATGTAAATTTTGTTAATTGGGGCGATTTTTAAAGAATGTTTATCTTTAAAATTATTTTAAAAATGATCCAGTAATATTGATTATTTAAAATAAATACTCTAGGGATAACAGCGTAATTATTTTGGATAGTTCATATAGATAAAATAGTTTGCGACCTCGATGTTGGATTAGGATTCTAAAAAAATGTAGAAGTTTTTTTTAGAAGTTTGCTCAACTTTTTAATTCCTACATGATCTGAGTTCAGACCGGCGTGAGCCAGGTTGGTTTCTATCTAGATTTTGTTAATTAGATTATAGTACGAAAGGAATTAATTTGAAAAATTATTTTTAAAATTATTTATTGTTAAATTATAATAATTTTTATATGGCAGAAAAATTGTATCAAATTTAGAATTTGAAAATGGAGTATTCCTGTAAATATTAAAGTGGCAGAGAAATGCGAGGAATTTAAGCTTCCTTTAGGAAAACTTTTCCTTTAATATTGATTTTATTTATTTATTTGTTTTTGTTAATTATGGTATTAGTAAGAGTGGCGTTTTTTACTTTATTAGAACGGAAGGTTTTAGGTTATATTCATTTACGTAAAGGTCCTAATAAAGTAGGATTTATTGGGGTAATGCAGCCTTTTTCTGATGTAATTAAGCTTTTTGGAAAGGAAATAAATTTAATGAAATTTATAAATTTAATTTTACATATGTTTATACCTTTTATAGCGTTATTATTAATAATAATATTTTGAGTTTTGTATATTTGATTGAATTCTATAGTTGAAATGGAGTTTGGATTGTTATATTTTTTATGTATTTCTAGTTTAGGGGTTTATGTAATTTTATGAGGTGGATGATCTTCAAATTCAAAATATGCTTTATTAGGTTCCTATCGTGGTTTAGCTCAGGTTATTTCTTATGAGGTAAGATTAGCTATAATTTTAATGGGAATGATTTACTTTGGGGGAGGTTATGATTTAAATGTATTGGTTGAATTTCAAGAAAATTTTTGGCTTTTGTGGGGCTTTTTAAGTTTATCAATTCTTTGAATAATTTCATGTTTTGCTGAAACTAATCGAAGACCTTTTGATTTGTCTGAAGGTGAATCAGAGTTGGTTTCAGGTTTTAATACTGAGTATGGGTCTTATGGATTTGCAATTTTATTTATGTCAGAATATGGTAATATTATTTTTATTAGAGTTTTCAGTTCAGTTTTGTGTTTAGGTGGATTGGGATTTTTAAATTGAAGGACTTTGTTATTAATATATTTATTTTTATTAATTCGTGGGACATTAGTGCGTTTTCGATATGATAAGTTGATGATTATGTCTTGAAAGACTGTTTTACCGTTGAGAATTTTTTTTTTTTATGTCTCTTTTTTAATGAAATTTATTTTTTTTTCTATGATTTGTGTCAATTTTAGAAAGACATTTAGAAATTTTATCTTTTTTATATTTTCAAAATATATACTTTTATATAGTTAAAATGTCAATTTAAAAAAGGATTAATAAAGAAGAATGAAAAGTATAATGTTGTGAGAATTTGGCCAATAAAAATATAAGGTGGTTCAACAGGACATATTCCGATGAATGTTAAGAGAATAAAAATGTTGCAGAATGACCAAAAGAATATTTTTTTAATAGGGTTTATTGATGAAATTTTAAATTTTGGGTTAGTAGTAAAGGAAAGGGTTGTGATAATTAAAATTGATATAATTAAGGCAACTACTCCTCCAAGTTTGTTAGGGATGGATCGTAAGATTGCATAGGCAAATAAAAAATATCATTCGGGCTGGATATGGGGGGGGGTAATTATTGGGTTAGCTATAATAAAGTTTTCAGGGTCTGAAAATAGATATGGATAAATAAAGATGACTGGAAGGAAAAATATGAAAAAAATTATAATTCCTTGAATGTCTTTGATTAAAAAGTAGGGGTGAAATGGAATTTTGTCAATATTCATTGAAATTCCTAAGGGGTTTGATGATCCTGTTTCATGGATGAAAATAATGTGCATGAAAATTATAAAAGCTATGAAAAAAGGAAGAATGAAATGTAGTGCAAAAAATCGAGTTAGAGTTGGATTATCAACTGAGAATCCTCCTCATAATCAGTTTGTAATATTTTCTCCTGCATAAGGGATTGCTGATAAAAGATTTGTAATGACTGTAGCACCTCAGAATGATATTTGTCCTCAGGGAAGGACATATCCTAGAAATGCCGTTGCTATTAGAAGAAGAATAATTAATGTTCCTGAAATTCAAGGTTTTTTTATAATGAAAGAAGAGTAGTATAATCCTCGTGCAATGTGAATATAAATAAAAATAAAAAAAAATGAGGCTATATTTGCATGAATGGCGCGGATTATTCATCCTATATTTACGTCTCGACTAATGTGGGAGATTCTCTGAAAGGCTAGAGAGATGTCTCTTGAGAAATGTATAGCTAAAAAAAGTCCAGTAATAATTTGTGTTAGAAGACATAAACTTAAAAGTGATCCTATATTTCATATATATGAAATATTGGAGGGAGTTGGTAAATTGACTAGTGAGTTGTTAATTATTTTTAATGTAGGATTTTTTTGGATAATCATTAGTTAGAGAATTTTAGAGGAGCTATTGATGATTTAATAATTATTATAATTGCTAAAAGCGATAGTAAAAGATAAATTATTATTAGTGTTAATAAGTTAAGAGAGTTTAGATTTAAAATTTTACAAATTTTAAATTTTGAGTAAAAGCTTATGTAATTTGAATAGGTTGAAATTAAATAGAAAAAGAAGATTGAGGAAAATATTGATTTTTTGTTAAGTGTAAATTTTTTATTTGGGGTTAGTAATGTTACATAAAGGAAAATTACAAATAATCCTCCTATTATTAGTAGTGTAATAATTAATAGGAATCAAGAATTTTTTATTAAAAAATATATACATACGTTAACATATAAGGTCGAAGAAATTATAATTAAAATTATTGAAATAGGGTGAGAGGAGGAGATGAATATGGTTGTTAAGAAAACCAAAAATTTAATTTCAGAAAATAGTATAATAAATATATAAATTTTGGGGATTTAAGTTGAGAAATCTTTTCTGATGTTATAAGAATTTTCATTTTAGGTTTACAAAACTTATGTTTTTTTTAAACTATTATAACTAATGATAATTTTTGGTGGAGTAATTTATGTTTATGGATTGTTAGGATTTTTAATAAATTGAAAGCATATTTTAGTAATATTATTAAGCTTAGAGTTTATATATTTAGGTGTATTGTTCTCTGTGTTTTTATTAATATCAATGCAGGAGAATTTTTTTAATTTATTGGTTTTTATGGTTTTTGTTGTATGCGAGGCGGGGATAGGGTTGAGAGTAATAATTTTAGGGGTTTTTTTTTATGGGAATGATAAATTTAATTCATTGGTTTTAATAAAATGTTAGTATTAATTTTTAGAATGTTGTGACTAGTGTGTTTATATTTATATTATTCTATAGTTGAATTAATAATATTATTTATAATATTATGTATAGTTTTTTTTGTTAGAATAGATTGAACGAGTTTATGTTTATATATTGGGGAAAGTTTGAAAGTGGATTTATTAAATTTTATATTAATTGAATTAAGTTTATGATTTGGAATGTTAATATTACTAGCTAGAATAGGTTTAAAAATATTTTTTAAAAAAAGTTTTTTAGTTTATGTGATTATAATAATTAATATGTTAATTTTTTGTTTTGGTCTTGTAAATTTTATGGGTTTTTATTTATTTTTTGAAAGTGTTTTAATTCCTATTATGATAATAGTTTTTGGGTGGGGTGTTCAACCTGAGCGTCTTCAGGCCGGTTTGTATATATTGTTTTACACTTTAGCAGGTTCTTTGCCTTTATTTTTTTTTTTGCTGAGAATTAATGAAAGTCTTAATATAGTTTATATTAATTGGATTAATTGAAGTTTTGGTTCGGTTATGATAATTATAGCGGTTGGGGGATTTTTAGTAAAAATTCCAATGTTTATGTTTCATTTATGGCTTCCAAAAGCTCATGTTGAGGCTCCAATTGCAGGATCAATAATTTTGGCAGGTGTTTTACTAAAATTAGGAATTTATGGACTAATTCGCATTAGTTTTTTTTTAAAAGAAATATTAAAAAGATGGGGTTTCTTAATAATAAGAATTTCTTTAGTTGGAGGAATTTTTGTAGGTTTAATTTGTTTATGTCAAATTGATGTTAAGTCATTAATTGCTTATTCTTCTGTTTCTCATATAGGTTTGTCTTTAAGAGGTATTATAAGAATATCAGGGTGAGGACTTTATGGAAGTATGATTATAATAATTGGTCATGGATTATGTTCTTCGGCATTATTTTGTTTGGCTAATTTTTATTATGAGCGGTTTTTTACTCGAAGAATAATTTTACTAAAAGGTTTAGGAATTTTGTTTCCTTTTTTAGGGTTTTGATGATTTATGTTTTTAGTAATTAATATGGCTGCCCCTCCTTTTATAAATTTAGGGGCGGAGTTATTATTATTAGGAGGTATTATAAAATGGTGTTTACTTGCATTAATTCCTTTAAGAGTAAGATTGTTTTTAAGAGCTGCATATTCATTATTTTTGTATAGATATTTAAATCATGGTAGAAGATGAGTGGTGTTTGCCGTTAAAATAATTTCTTTACGGGAGTTAATTTTAATAATGTTTCATTTTATTCCTTTATTGCTGTGAGTTTTAAAAATGGAGTTTTTTTTAATATGATTTTATCTAATTAGTTTACAAAAAAATTTTAAATTGTGGATTTAAAGAAGAATTTATCATTGGATAATTTTTTATTGTTGAGGTTGAATACTTTTTTTTATCAGAATTATTATGTTTAATTTAAGTTTTTTTTTATTAAAAAATTTTAGGGTATTTGTAATTGAATATTATTTATTATTAAATTGTAATTTTGAATTTAAATTGTTTTTGTTATTTGATTGAATAAGTTTTATTTTTTCGAGAGTTGTTTTATTTATTTCAAGAATAGTAATTTTTTATAGTTTAGATTATATAAAAGCCGAAAAATTTAAAAATTACTTTTGTTGGATGGTTTTATTGTTTGTAGGGTCAATAATTTTAATGATTTTTAGACCTAATTTGTTAATAATTTTGATTGGATGAGATGGTCTTGGTTTAGTATCATATTGTTTAGTAATTTATTATCAAAATTATAAATCTTATTCTGCTGGGATAATTACAGTTTTAAGAAATCGTGTGGGAGATGTGATAATTTTATTGGCTTTAGTAATGATAATTAATTTTGGGAATTATGATTTTTTAATTTTTAAAAAAGTATTGTTGGTGGGAGGCTTTTTTTTAATTATTTCTGGAATAACAAAAAGAGCTCAAATTCCATTTTCTGCTTGATTGCCAGCTGCAATAGCAGCTCCTACACCAGTGTCTGCATTAGTTCATTCTTCAACTTTAGTTACCGCAGGTGTGTATTTGTTAATTCGTTTAAATTTTTTATTTGAGATTGAAGTTTTTAGAAAATTTTTATTGTATTTTGCATTAATTACTATAATTATATCCGGTGTGGGGGCGATATTTGAAATAGATTTAAAAAAAATTATTGCCCTTTCTACTTTGAGTCAATTGGGGTTAATAATGTTAATTTTAAGCTTAGGGAAAATAAATTTAGCTTTTTTTCATCTCTTAACTCATGCTGTTTTTAAGGCTATGTTATTTTTGTGTGCAGGTTGTATAATTCATAGAAGATTGAGAAATCAAGATATTCGTTATTTTGGGTTATTTTTTCAAACTAGTCCGTTAATTGCTTGTGCTTTTAGATTAGCAAATATGTCTTTGTTTGGAGTGCCATTTTTGAGTGGGTTTTATTCAAAAGATTTAATTTTAGAATTTATTTATAAAAATTCTAGTAATTTTATAATTTGATTTTTATTAATTTTTGCAACTTTTTCTACTGTAATTTATTCTTTGCGAGTAATATATTACTCGCTTTGGAAAGGGAGCACAAAAATGTTTTTTTTAAAGATTGGTTGTTTGGGAATGATAGAATTAACAATTATTGTTATAAGTCTTTTTGTTGTTTTTTTTGGATCAATATTAAGATGGTTATTAATGCCTTATGTAATTTTTTTAAATCTTAAAATTAAAGTGATTAATATAGTAATTATTTTTATAGGATCTTGAATTTTATATATTTTTTTTTCAGGAAAATTATTTTTTAATTTTGTAAATTTTTTAGAATTTTTTGGTAATATATGATTTTTACCAGGTTTAACGTGTCTATTTGCTGTTAAAGGTTTGAAAGGGGGCTATTATTTTGTAAAAGGTGATAATGGATGGATAGAGGAGTTAGGACCTCAAGGTTTGTATAAAATAAATGTTTATTTGTTAAGTTGAGTTCAAGGTTTTCAAAATAATGGGTTTAAAAATTTTTTTGTCTTTTTAATTTTTATTAGACTATTTTTTTTTTAAGTTCTTATAGTTTTAAAAAAAATATAATATTGAAAATATTAAGATATATAATTTAAGAATATTTTTAGCTTAAGCTTTTTAACAACGAAAATGTTATGTGTTAATTACACTATAAAAATGAAAAACCAAATGATTAAATCATTATTTTAAGGTTAGCAGCCTTTATGATGGTTTTAATAGGACGAGTCAATTTATTCATTAACAGTGAATGGCCTCTTTTTGGCTTCTATTAATAAAAACGGGGACTCCTAAGATCAGGTCGAAACTGATAGCAAATTTTGCTTCATTTTTAGAATAAGCTAAGGCAACTTCTAAATGCAAGTTAGATATTATAATATTAAATATTACTCTATGAGATTCATTTAATTATTCCGTTTTTTCATTCGTAAATTAAACCCCCAAAAACAATTAAGATAATTAAAGCTATTATAATGAAGGTGGTGAAATTGTTAAGATTTTGAAAAATAGGATAAGGAAGGAGAATTGCAATTTCGATATCAAAGATTAGAAAAATAATTGAAATTATAAAAAACCGTAAAGAGAAAGGTTTTCGTCTTGTAGAAAAAGGGTCAAATCCACATTCAAAAGGGGAGGATTTTTCTTTGAGTAAGGTATTTTTTTTTTTGGTTCTATTTCCGATAAGGAAAAAAATTAAGGTGACTAGAATGGCAGTGAAAAGAAATTTAATTATTTTATTTAAAATAAACTTTCTAATTGGAAGTTAGTTGTACTTTTTATACTAATAAAATAGAAAATTCATCAGTATATAAATGTATATAGGAATAATCAAACTACATCAACAAAGTGTCAGTATCATGCTGCTGCTTCAAATCCAAAGTGATGTTTATTTGAAAGCTGGTTTAAAAATAAACGAATTAATGCGACCGATAAAAATGTTGTACCAATTATGACATGTAATCCATGGAAACCTGTTGCTATGAAAAATGTTGTTCCAAAAATTGAGTCTGAGATTGAAAAGGGAGCTTGAATATATTCTCAAGTTTGTATAATTGTAAATGTAATTCCTAAGAAAATTGTTAAATATAATGCTTGGAAAGCATTATTATAATGTTTGTTAATAATTCTATGATGGGCTCATGTAACTGAAATTCCGGAAGTTAGAAGGATTGTTGTGTTTAGAAGAGGAATTCTAAATGGATTGAATGGCAAAATTTTTAAAGGGGGTCATTGGGAACCAATTTCAATGTTTGGTGATAGACTTCTATGAAAAAATCTTCAGAAGAAAGCTAAAAAAAAAAAAATTTCGGAGATAATAAATAAAATTATTCCTCATTTTATGTTTATTAATACTAAGAGTGTATGATTTCCTTGAAAAGTTGATTCTCGGCAAATATCTCGTCATCAGAGGATTATCGTTATTACAATAATAATTACTGAAAGATTTAAAATTTGTAAAGATTTGAAGTGCATAAAATTTATTAAGCCTGTTATAAATGTTATAGCTGCAATCGATCCTGTTAAAGGTCAAGGTCTTTTGTCAACAAGATGAAATGGATTAAGAGGCATTAGTTTAGTTCATTTAAATATAAGGCTGTTAATGTAATGAAAACATATCTTTGAATTGTAGCAACAGCTATTTCTAAAATTAATAATAATATTATTACAGGAATAATTAGAAAGTTAATTGTTGGGATGTTTTGTATAATATTGCTTAGAAGGCATAGTAGAAGGTGGCCTGAAATTATATTAGCAGAAAGTCGGACTGATAAGGTTAAAGGGCGAATTAGATTTCTAATGGTTTCGATTAAAACTATAAATATTGATAAAATTATTGGGGTACCTAGTGGAACTAGGTGGATAAATATATAATTTGTGTTGTTAATTCAACCATATATTATAAAACTTAATCATAAAGGAAGAGCTATGGAAGAAGATAAATTGATATGGCTTGTTGGGGTAAAAATGTAAGGAAATAATCCTATAAAATTTATTAGTAAAATTATCCAAAATAAATTGATAAAAAGAATAATGAATTTTGTTTTTTTTTTTTTAAAAAGATTTTTTATTTCTAAATATAAATATGTTGAAAAAAAATTGAAAATAAATTGTGATCGAGAAGGGATAATTCAAAAGTAATATGGTGTTAAAGTAAACATGATTATTATTGATAATCAATTTAAGTTTGAATTAAAAGAGGAAGAGGGGTCAAAGATTGAGAATAAGTTTATTATCATTTTCAGTTTTTTTGGAAGATAATTTTTTTTTTAGTTTTATAAATTGTGTTAAGTTTATACGAAAAATATGTTGTTGAGAGGGAAATTATTATAATTCTTATAAATATTAAAAATAAAAATCTTCAATTTATTGGGTAAAGTTGTGGAATTAAAAAACACTCTTAGTAATTTAAGAATGACAATCTTATGTTATAATTTAACTAGTTTTTTCATTGAAAGTATTTGTTTACTATAGTGTGGTTTAAGAGACCAGTGCTTTCATTTCAGCCATTCAATGAATTTTTAATTCAAAAAAGAAAGTTTTGTAAAGAACAGATTTCTAATGAGATTGGTATAAATCTGTGGTTAGCTCCACAAATTTCAGAACATTGGCCAAAGAAGATACCGGGACGGTTGGCAAAGGATGAAATTTGATTTAAGCGGCCCGGCACTGCATCTATTTTTAACCCTAGAGAAGGTACAGTTCATGAATGGATTACGTCATTTGATGAAATTATTATTCGGATGTTCGTATTGTAGGGAAGAATGAAGCGATTGTCAACTTCTAAAAGGCGAAAGTTATTATTTAATAATTCTTCTCTTGGGATTATGAATGAATCAAATTCAACATTAAAGTCTGGGTATTCATATGATCAATATCATTGGTGTCCAATAATTTTTGTTGAAATTGATGGAAAAAATGATTCTTCTATTAAATATAAAAGACGAAGAGATGGGAGAGCAATATAAATTAAAATTAGAGCTGGGATGATAGTTCATAAAGTTTCAATTTCTTGTCCCTCTATTATAAAACGATAAGAGAAAGTATTTAAAATAATGTTTAAAATTATGTAAAGTGTAATTGATGTAATTAGAATAATAATTATTATTGAGTGATCATGAAAGAAAATTAATTGTTCTATTACAGGTGAATTTCTATTAGGGAATGAGATGTTTGCTCATGTTATCATAAGTTATTTGATTAAAATATTAGTTTGGTTAAAAGTATGTTCAGCGGGGGGAAAGTTTAATTGTCATTCAATTGATGGGGATAAGTATTGAGAAAAAATTAGGAATCGTTTGGAAATTATTGCTTCTCATAAAATGTAGATAAAGAAAATAATTCTTACGAATGATATGATTGATCCTAAGGATGATATTACATTTCATTTGGTAAAAAAATCAGGGTAGTCTGAATATCGTCGTGGTATTCCTCTTAAGCCAAGAAAGTGTTGGGGGAAGAAGGTCAGGTTTACTCCAAGAAATATAATAAAAAAATGAATTTTTAAAAAAAAAGAGTTAAATGTTGTTTTGAAAAATATGGGAAATCAATGAGTAATTCCTGCAATAATTGCAAATACTGCTCCTATTGAAAGAACGTAGTGAAAATGGGCTACTACGTAGTAGGTGTCATGAAGAATAATGTCAATAGATGAGTTTGCTAAAATAATCCCTGTTAATCCTCCAATGGTAAATAAAAATACAAAACCTAGTGATCATAAAATTGGTGTATCATATTGTATATTTACTCCGTGAAGTGTAGCAAGTCAACTAAAAATTTTAATTCCTGTTGGAACAGCAATAATTATTGTTGCTGCAGTGAAATATGCACGTGTGTCAACATCTATACCTACGGTAAATATATGATGAGCCCATACGATAAATCCTAATAGGCCAATAGCTAATATTGCGTAAATTATTCCTAGAGTTCCAAATGGTTCTTTTTTTCCGGTTTGAAAGGAAATAATATGGGAAATTATTCCAAATCCTGGTAAAATTAAAATGTAGACTTCAGGGTGTCCAAAAAATCAGAATAAATGTTGATATAGGATTGGGTCACCACCTCCAGCTGGATCGAAAAATGAAGTATTGAAGTTTCGATCGGTTAAAAGTATGGTAATTGCTCCAGCTAATACTGGCAGAGAAAGAAGAAGTAAAATTGTTGTTGTTAAAATTGATCATAAAAATAAGGGAATTCGCTCTAAAGTTATTCCTTTAGGACGTATATTTATAATTGTAGTAATAAAGTTAATTGATCCTAAAATAGAAGAAACACCTGCCAAATGAAGGCTAAAAATTGCTAGATCAACAGATATTCCAGAATGGGAAATGTTGGAAGCTAGAGGAGGGTAAACTGTTCATCCGGTTCCGGCTCCGTTTTCTACTATTGAAGAGGTTAATAAAAGAAAGAGCGACGGGGGTAGTAATCAAAATCTTATATTGTTTATGCGAGGAAAAGCTATATCTGGAACTCCAAGTATAATTGGTGTAAGTCAATTTCCAAAACCCCCAATTATAATAGGTATTACTATGAAAAAAATTATAATAAATGCGTGAGATGTTACAATTACATTGTAAATTTGATCATTTCCAATTATTGAACCTGGTTGTCCTAGTTCTAATCGAATTAATAAGCTTAGTGATATTCCTGTTATTATTGATCAAGCGCCAAAGATAAAGTATATTGTTCCAATGTCTTTATGGTTTGTGGAGAAAAATCATCGCGGTAAAATGGCTGATAAAGGTGATAAATTGTAAATTTATTAATGAAGTAAACTCTCTTTTACTAGTCTTGTATTTTAAAAAAAATATTAAATTGCAAGTTTAAAGATGAATTTTCTAAGACTTAACTTTTGATAATTTATACTTTGAAGGTATATAGTTTTTTTAACTTAAAGTCTTATAAAAAGGAAATTAAACAAAAAGTTAAAAAAAATTGTGAAGAAAAAAATATAATTATATAAAAGTTATAATATGTTTTTCATTTTAAAATTCTAAAATTTTTTAAAAAAAAAGGATAAAGAAGACGTATGTAGAAAAATAAGTTTAAAAGTGATGAAAAAATTAAAGGAATAAATAGAAACTTTGTAAATAAAATTAAGTTTTTTAAAACAATTCATTTTATGAAAAAACCAATTATTGGGGGAATACCTCCTAAAGACAAAAGAAGAATAATAAAGAAAATTAAATTTTCTTTTGAAAAAAAGTTGGTTTGGAAAAAAAAGTGTATGTTTATTTTGTTAAATATAAATATAATTAACCCGGAAATTATTGTATAAATAAGGAAATATAAAATTCATAGATTTCTATTAATAGAAATTAATGTTAGTATTCATGCAATATGTGAAATTGAAGAGAATGCTATGAGTTTTCGAATTGAGAATTGATTAAATCCTCCGATTGATCCAATTAAGGCACTTAAAATAATACTTAAAAAAATAATTCAACTAAAAAAAAAAGAAATCATGTACAATGGAATAAGCTTTTGAAAAGTTCTTACTAAAAAAAAGGAGAAGTAATTTAATCCTTCTACCATTAAAGGAAATCATATGTGGAAAGGGGATGCTCCTATTTTTATTAAAAGAGATAAAAATGAAATTAGATTTGTTTTATCTTCATTTATATTTATATTTAAAAAAATAATTGAAAAAATTAGTATTGATGATCTGAAGGCTTGAATAATAAAATATATTATTATTCTATTGGTGTTTATTAAATTTTTGAAATTTAATAGAGGAATGAATCTTATTATGTTAATTTCTATGCATATTCACAAAAAAAAAAAAGAAGATGTAGAAAAACTTATTAAAATTGAAATAATTAAAAATCACAGTATGATTAAGTTTGAAATTTTTATTTATAAAGGAAAATATAATCATGTTTGGGGTATGAACCCAATAGCTTTTTTAGCTTACTTTATA